TCAGCCGTTTCCGCTACCACAATAGTGTATTCCATAGCCCCGCGTTCCTGTAAAGCAGTTACTACTTGAGCTACAGAAGATGCTTTTTGACCAATAGCTACGTAAACACATATGACATTTTGTCCTTTTTGATTTAAGATGGTATCTGTAGCTACTGCTGTTTTACCAGTCTGTCTATCCCCAATAATTAATTCTCGCTGACCGCGTCCTATAGGTATCATGGCATCAATAGCAATAATCCCTGTCTGAAGAGGTTCATATACGGAACGTCTAGCAATAATACCTGGAGCTGGAGATTCAATCAAACGAGATTCAGAAGCTGAAATTTCCCCCCGTCCATCAATAGGTTTCGCTAGCGCATTTAGAACACGACCCAAATAACCATCACTTACGGGTATTTGAGCAATTCTTCCTGTTGCTTTTACAGAACTGCCCTCTTGTATCAGCAAACCATCCCCCATTAAAACAACCCCAACATTATTTGATTCCAAATTCAAAGCAATACCTACAGTACCCTCTTCAAATTCTACTAACTCACCTGCCATTACTTTATCAAGACCATGAACACGAGCAATACCGTCACCCACTTGAAGTACGGTACCGGTATTCACAACCTTGACTTCTCTAGTATATTGTTCAATACGTTCACGGATAATACTACTAATTTCGTCGGCTCGAATGGTTACCATTAGCGTCTCTTAACTCTTTTTCCGAAGCAAAGGAAAAAAAAATAATGCCTAAATTCTAAACTTTCTAAACTGAAGTGAACGAACTATTCTTCCATACCCCCTAGAATGCCAATATTAGCACTGATGGTACGAAAATGTAACTCACTATTCAAACAACTATTCAGCGTCCCTAGAGCTCCTTGTAAAGCTTGTTGAAAAACTCGTTGACGGACTTGATTAATCGCTCTTTGTTGTTCAAAAAGAAGAGTTTCATTTTTGTAATTTTCTAATCGTTCCAAATTATCAGAAGTAGCCTTAATCAAATTTTGTTTTTCTCGTTCTATCTCGGAGTATCCATTCACTCGATAGTCATTCGCTTCCGTTTCCACTTGACGTAAGCGTGCCCGAGCTTTTTCGAGCTGTTCAATAGCTGCTTGACGTAACTCTTCTGAATTTCGAATAGTACTCAAGATCCTCTGTTTTCGATTATCTAATAAATCATTTAATGAAAGTAGATTATGTTAACATTAATTTCATAACTTACATTATCTCTTCCCGAACCAAACATGAACCTTTCAATTCATTTGGCTCTCACGCTTCATTTTTGAATTTATGGGGCTTCCATATATTTTAATGTAATGAGCCTACCCTCTTTTTTTTTCTGTTCGGATTCAAAGATATCCAAAATTATCTTATCCAAGACCAGACCCTTTTTGAGGACTCTTCTGACTAGACAATAAATCTTTAATAGTCAGCAAAGTTGTTTTTTTATTCTATTGATTGATAGCATTTTTTAGAATTCTTAATTAGATTTAGATAAGATATAATTAGTCTAATTAGGTTTAGTTTTTTACTTTTATGGATTCAATCAATATCGCTGTCACTATTCAATCCAAAAATTTGTATTATATACATAGGTTGTCGATTCAGCATAGCATTAATGACATAAAAAAGGAGATGCCTTTTTTATGCAAATGGTTGAATAATTTTTTTTTATCGATATGAGTGTTCTATATCGTATAAATTATCAACTATGTAGTTTTTTTGAAACCATCTTAGTAATAACATAGTGGTAGAAAGAATACCATGTTTAGTATGCTTGGACTTCAAGCAGTTTAGCTTTAACCATGTTAATCGTCTCACATTCTTGGTTGATAGAGAATCAAAGTCAATTTACCAATGAATCACGAAATGCTATGGTTCTTACATATGATTTCTGAATTTATTCAGAAGTAATTCGTCGAGATGATGCACTTTTTTTAGCCCATTTTTTTATAAATAAAGTGCAGTTGGTCATATCCAACTTATTTTTGAAATACACAACTCGCACACACTCCCTTTCCAAAATAAATGACTACACCAATTACTACGCTTAGATTTATTGGATTTGTTGCAAAAATATCGGTATTAAACCCAAAACCTCCGGCGGATGGCCAGTGGCCCAAGGAAACAAAAGAATCAGTGACATTTTTCATATACTCTCCTCTTATAGATAGGACTAACAAAGAACAGAGTTCTTTTTGTATTACTCCCCCCTTTTGCTTTGGTTGATTTCTTTTTTTTTATGGGATTTTTTCTTTTTAATCGATTAAATTAATTCATTTAATTGAGAACTTTTTCATTTCTTATTTTATATTTAGACTAATGAAATTAAAGTTTCCAATTACAAGAATATACTTATTGGGTTAGGTCCTGGGTATTTTGTCAATTGATAAATACCTTGTCTGTTGCGTTACAACACATACTAAAAAAGGTTTCCATTAGACTAAGAACTAAAAACGGGAAGGAAGAAAGCGAGAGGATCTGCTAATTAGTAATCCTAAAATCAGTCCTTCCCGGAGGTATTCTCTCAACGAATAAGTAATTCTTAGAGTGGCGATAATTCGAAGAAGCAAAAAGCAAGTCTAAGTCAAAAAATAACTATTACGTACGTTTTTATTCGAGAATTAAACAAATGGATTCGCAAATAAAAGTGCTAACGCTACGACTAGTCCATAAATTGTTAAAGCTTCCATAAAAGCCAAACTTAACAATAAAGTACCTCGTATTTTACCTTCTGCTTCTGGCTGTCTCGCAATACCTTCTACAGCCTGACCCGCAGCAGTACCTTGACCAACTCCAGGTCCAATAGAAGCAAGTCCTACAGCCAATCCAGCAGCAATAACAGAAGCGGCAGAAATCAGTGGATTCATGATAAGCTAAGCTCCTCGCAAAAAAAAAGAAATGGTTAATGATACAATCAAGGAATACATCAGCAGAAAGACATTAAAATCTCGCTTTTTGTTCTTATCTGTGAGAGAGTTTTTGTTTTAGATAAATCTCTATGGATACCATATTAGTCTAGTTATTACATTTGTTTATTCTAAACCCATTTTTCATTCAATTAGTAAGTCTTCACTCTTCAACTTCCTTGAGTTCAGAGTTGATCTGTTTAGTTGTTCAACCCCTAATCACAGAAAAAACGAAGACTTTCTATTGGAATTCCATTTAAGTGCAGTGAGTGCCGAAATATATCTAAGACCCTCACTATAACTAGTTAATTTATAATATCACATATACATTTGTTTATTCTATAACGTAAACCGCTTATTTAAAATAATTATAGAATCCATTTTTTGAACCATTGACGAGCGCTCGGTAGATTGATTTTACTTTTTATATTTATAAGATAAGTGAGTTTTTTTTTTTAGCTTTACGTGGGATAAAGATAACAATTAATAGTCAACTCAATTCAAAAAAAAAATAATCATATTCATATTAATTTAACAAAAACAAATAAAATACACTAGAAATACAATCAAAATTGAGAAAGGGAAGAAGTCTATAATCGAGACTATTATAGAACTAAATAAAAAAATTTTAGGATTTTTCCTAAGATTTTTTTATTTAAATTTGAATAGAATAATAGGGTACATCTTTCTTTACTGCTAGAATGCTCTAGCTTATCTATATAAAAAAATTGATATAATCCATTAGAATTCCTATACAAATCGATTACAGAAAAAGCAACTTCCTATAAAAACCCGACTCTCTTTATGAACTGGGCTAAGCTAAGGGTGAAAAAAAAAATACCAAAAACAATTCAATGGTGACCCTCCATAGATTCACCTATATAAGCCGCGGCTAAAGTTGCAAAAATCAGAGCTTGAATACCGCTTGTGAATAACCCAAGAAACATAACAGGTATAGGAACTACTAAAGGTACTAAAGAAACAAGAACAACAACCACTAATTCATCAGCCAATATATTTCCGAAAAGTCGAAAACTAAGTGATAACGGTTTTGTGAAATCTTCTAGGATGTTAATTGGTAACAGTATTGGAGTTGGTTGAATGTATTTACCAAAATAACTCAAACCTTTTTTACTAAGACCGGCATAAAAATAGGCGACTGAGGTCAGTAAAGCTAAAGCAACAGTAGTGTTTATATCATTCGTGGGCGCCGCTAATTCCCCATGAGGTAACTCTATAAGTTTCCAAGGTAAAAGAGCACCTGACCAGTTAGAAACAAAAATAAATAAGAACATAGTTCCAATAAAGGGAACCCAAGGACCATAGTCTTCTCCAATCTGAGTTTTACTCAAGTCTCGAATGAATTCAAGGAGATATTCGAAGAAATTCTGACCGTCAGCCGGAATGGTTTGTGGATTCCGAACAGCTAAGGTAACTGAACCTAATAAGATAGCAATTACGACCCAAGAAGTAATAAGCACTTGGGCATGGACTTGTAAACCTCCTATTTGCCAATATAAATGTTGGCCTACTTCTACACCCGATATATCATATAGCCCGTTGAGTGTGTTAATGGAACATGGTATAACATTCATATTGTCCTCTGACATAAATCTAACTTAAAAAAAGAATTATTTTGATTTGATTCAACCATCTCTTTCTCAACTCACCCATTTTAATCATTAGTTATCTTTTTAGGTCGAGTACTTTCGTTTTTAGTTTTTTATGAAATTCAGGACAGGAATAGTAACCGCTCCAATAAATCACAAAATATATTATTATATATATATATATATATATATGATATGGAGTTTATCGAAGTAATTGACTTATCTTAATAATAATAATAATCAATGATTTCTTATATAGCTAGAACGACCTTCAATGATTGCAGAGACTAATTTGTTAAGAATCAATCGGATTGACGCGATAGCATCGTCGTTAGCTGGAATCGAAATATCTGCAAGATCTGGGTCACAATTTGTATCAATTAAACAAATCGTAGGAATGCCCAAAATGACACATTCTCGAAGAGCCGTGTATTCTTCTTGCTGATCAACAATAATTACAATATCGGGTAACCCTGTCATATATTTGATCCCACCCAGATATGTTTGCAGCGTGGATAATTGTCTCTTCAACATTGCTGCATCCCTTTTTGGGAGACTGTTCAGTTTTCCCAGCCTTTGTTCCGCTCTTAAATCCCTGAACTTTTGAAGTCTCGTTTCGGTAGTGGACCAATTCGTTAGCATACCACCAAGCCATTTTTTATTAACAAAATGGCAACGAGCCTTTATTGCAGCGGATGCTACTAAATCAGCTGCTTTATTTTTTGTGCCAACGATCAAAAATTGTTTTCCTTGACTTGCTGCATCAAAAACTAAATCACAGGCCTCTGATAAAAAACGCGCAGTTCTCGTAAGGTTTATAATATGAATACCTTTACGTTTTGCGGAGATGAAAGGTGCCATTCTAGGATTCCATTTCCTTGTCCCATGACCAAAATGAACTCCTGCTTCCAGCATCTCTTCCAAATTGATGTTCCAATATCTTCTTGTCATTTTTCCTCACACTTGCTTCCTCTTTCTTAAAAAAAAACTAAAGAGACGAGGTATGTAAAATAAATAATTGTTCCGATGGAACTTTAGACGGAAGATTGACCCTTGATATATGATCCAAACCATTAATTACTTTTAATTCATTATGATCTACCCTGATCATCAAATAATCAAAAATGACCAGATAATAAACAAAATTCTCAAAGAAACCTGCTTTTACTTTAGTTTAGGCATCCTTGAATGGTTCAAGGATTCTTCTCATTTCTAATTCAAATTATTTGGCATGCAAGAACTCAAAAATTCTCTATGGTGAAATAAGATATCTATCATCTTTCCGGCGAACAAATTCTTATTTTTGATTTCCAAATGAATGTTTTTATGCTGTCTTGAGTGGTGTACTAATTTTTTGAATCCAGTACCAACAGGTATAATTCCCCCCAGAACAACATTTTCTTTCAACCCTTTCAACCAATCAATACGACCTCGTAAAGCAGCTTTTGCTAAAACTCGAGCAGTTTCTTGAAAACTAGCTTCGGATATGAAACTTTGCGTATTAAGAGATGCCCTCGTTATTCCCAATAATATTGCTCGATAGCAGATTGCTTCATCCAAAGCACGCCCTGCTCGCTCCGCTCGCAACAATCCTATAAGTTCTCCGGGTAAAAAAACATTAGACATTCCATCTTCTGAAACCACGACTTTTGATGTTACTTGACGTACAATAATTTCTATATGTCTATTATGGATCTGTACCCCTTGGGATCGATAAACCTTTTGTATCTTATTAACCAAAGAGATACGGCTTTGGGCGATCGTTAGCTCAGTGCTGATCAAGAATCCCCAAGGTGGCGCCAGAATTCTGGATATACGTTCATTCCATGCTTTAACCCTCTTTTCCAGATTTCTCGATATTGAATCAATCGAACGCACTTCTAAGACTTGTTCCACTTTTGGCAGACCTTGCGTTATGTCACCCGATCTTGATTTTTCATAGATAAATGTAACTAATGTATCTCCCTGATGAAGGGTTTCTCCATAATGACCGTGAACCGTCGCTCCTGGAGTAGCCAAATAAGGTTTAGCTGATCTTAGAACTAAGTAGTCAACATCAACAATTAGAACTTGACCCGATTTTTTCTGTGATCCGTATTTGAATAGACATACATTTTCACAAAAAAATTGTCCAAGGTTAATAAGTGTGGCTGTTTCAGCACAATAATCGGGATGGAAAAAACGCCAATTTAAATCGAATAGATTAAAAACTATATTACGGCCTGTATCAGGATTATAAATACCCCTATTTTCATCTATTAAAAAAAATTTAAGTCCTTGAAAAGTCTGACTAAATTTGTTAAGTAAGAAATATTTTTTTAACAAAGTGTTATTATAAGTTATTAAATGGCAAGATGAATAAAAGTTCCCAATTTTGAACACTACTGTACCTAAAGGACCTAAACAATTCCTAATTGGAGCTACAGGATCCGCTTTAATTGATTGTTTTGTCACAGTGGTAGTAGTACTGTTATATTTCAAACCATTGAATGGATCAATTCGAGAATAGTTCGATGATAACAAAATTTTCAAAGATTGAGATTCCTTATTTCTATTCAACAACGTACCACCAGTTCCTTTATGCGTGGTAAGTGATGGAATCTTTGCTTTGGAATAAAAAGGGTTAATATTGTTGTAAGCTAATCCATTATCGCTAAGCAATCCCGAACCCACCGTACTATTTCTTTTTCCGGTATACAAAAGAGGGGATTTACCTAACTCAATTCTTATGAAATCGCAAATTAGATCATTTGTCTTTATTTCAACAAAAGAAGCATGACTACCTTCTATAGAAATATTTTGTTCTTGGTGCCAATTCAATACTAAGCAAGTCCGAACTAATTGAATACTTGTGTTAGAAATGCCTCGAATTGGCTTGCCATTTCCATAAAGGATATAATTGACAACTCTAAGTTGGATGTTATCGCCTTCCTGCAAAAGATCTTGTGGATAAATTTTGCCTAAATTGATGCCATCCGCGATTTCATATGTGACTACGGGTCGAACTGAAACAAAATACTTTTTCTTAGTAGGTGTGATCCGTTGCACATAGATCCAATTTTTCAATTTTTTGGATTCCTTGGAATTCTTTTTTCCCGTTACCGGTGGTATCAAGATGCCGCTGTGCCTGGATATCTTATCTGTCTCTCCAGGAAAATGGATATCCCCAGAAAATATTTTGAGTTCAATACTTTTTTTTTTTCTCTCCACTCGAACCAATCCACCTACTTGGCTTCTTATATTTAAAGTGAGTGGTGTATCCACTCCTATAATACTATTGTTGCGGACCATTATCAATGAAGATGCTGGTAAGACATGCACTTCCTCGGGAATGAAAAAAAATCGATCTACTTTTTTTAGACTCAATTCTTTTGTTCCTCGATATTCAATCAAATCCTCTTTTTTAAGGATTGAATCGACCTCCATAGCCCCATATTTAGTCATTCCGGAACTGTTTCTTCGGTATCGGGGATCGTCGAAATAAGCAAGAATACTATTTCTACGTAAAATACCATTTATGGGTATTTCAATCGAAACACCAAAATGGGGTTCTTTATCACGTTCTTGATCATATTGTAATGGAATTATGAATTTATTTCTTCGCCTCTTGGCTAAAAAATCCCCATTTTGGTGCAGAATAAAAGAAGGATATTGTTCTAAATTCGCATGACCCGTGGATAGGCTGCCATCAGGTCTTGAATAAAGACGAGTCCCGCCTTTTTTTTTACTAGAAGAATCCGAACTAAACAATTGATGTCTCGCTAGATCCTTAGTTACTGCTAGGTCCGAAATATATCTTTCTTCGAGAGAAAGAGAATGAGCATTTATTTGATCTTGATCTTTGTGAAGGGAAAAAGAAACAATACTGTATCTGGACGTACCTACCGCTAATATCCATAAATGACTTGTTTTTGGTAATAGATGCACATTACCATAAGTATATTCAGGTGCATGGTAGACATCGGTACTCCAGTGCATTTCTCCTTCTGATTCGGAATAAATATGTTTTCGAACCTTCTCTTTAAAATTTAACGTGGCTGCTCCGGAACGACTCTCAGCAATCACTTGTTCTGATTCTACGTATTGATCATTTTGTACTAAAATCAAACTTTTAGGAGGAATATTTACATTATGAATAATCTCCTGACTTTCAATTGTTACATACAGGTCTGTTGAACATATAAAAGCAGGATGCCCATGACGGGTACGTGTGGGATGAACTAAATCCTCGTTGAATTTGATTTTTCCATTAAAAGGAGCTCGTACATGTTCAGCAGTCCCCCCCGTGAATACTCCGCCCGTATGAAAAGTTCTTAATGTTAGTTGAGTCCCTGGTTCGCCAATTGACTGACCCGCAATAATACCTACCGCTTCTCCCAATTCGACCAGGTCACCGTGAGTGGGACTACGACCATAACATAATTGACAGATCCAAGATGTACTCCTACAAGTAAATGGAGTTCGAATATGTATTGGTTGTGCTCGAAAACTTATGAATCTATTGACAAGTCCAATCCCAATATCTTGATTTCGGGCGGCAATGCATCGTGGGCCGATATATATATCGTCCGCTAAAACACGACCAATTAGTGTTTGGATAAAAATGCGTTCTGGCATCCCATTTCTCGGACTTACGGAAATACTTCGAATAGTACCACAATCTGTTCTACGTACTATAATATGTTGAACCACTTCAACAAGTCTACGTGTGAGGTAGCCAGCATCTGATGTTCGTACAGCAGTATCTACAACTCCTTTACGGGCGCCGTAGCAAGAAATTATATATTCCGTCAAAGAGAGCCCTTCGCGTAAATTGCTTTGAATGGGTAAATCGATCATTTGTCCTTGGGGATCCGACATTAAGCCTCTCATACCTACTAATTGGTGTACCTGAGATGCATTTCCTCTAGCTCCCGAAAAGGACATTAAATAGACTGGATTAGAGGGATCAGTCATCCGAAAATTAGGATTCATTTCGTGTCTCAAATATTCGCTAGTAGCATACCATATTTCAATGGATTGACGTAATTTTTCTACCGCGTGTACATTACCATAATGATGATGTTTTTCCAAAATTAAACTTTGTTGTTCAGCATCTTGAACTAACCATCCCTTAGAGGGTATTGTTAAAAGATCATCAATTCCTAATGAAATAGATGTAGCAGTGGCTTGCTGGAAACCCAGAGTTTTCACTTGATCTAGAATGTGTGATGTATAGGCCATCCCGAAGTGATCTATTAATCTACTAATAAGTCGTTTCATGGCAGCTCCATCTATCACTTTATTGTGAAAGACCAGATCGGCCCGTTCTGCCATAAGTACCTCCCTATTCTCCTGAGTAGGATTCTACAATGGGTCTGAGTCAATGATTCAAAAACTTCCTTTCCTCAATCTTGATTCACGTAGAAATTCAGGAATTATGATACCATTAAAGCTCCAATTCTCATGCGTATCTCCTAATTACTTAGTTTAGCTAGGATACGAGTAGGCT